TCTAATTATAGGAATAATTGGAATTATTGTATCAAGCTTTTTCATAACATTTTCGATTATAAATGAATTTTCCAACATTTGACTCCGTACCACTGAAGGATTTAGGCGCACATTTGAAAAATAGCCCAAAAAGTAAAATGAATGCTCGGATAATTGGTTTATATGGATCTTTCCTGGTTGAGACCAAACAAAAAAATGACATTGCCATAAATGTATAAGATAGTATTTCCATTTTTTCATCAAAAAGGGCGTATTCTTTGAAGCCAGAATGGATTTTCCTTGATATCTAACATAATGAATGAAAGGGTCCTTGAAGAACCATAGGGTGGACGGAAAATCCTTATCAAATACTTCTACAAAATGTTCTCTTTTTGCATAGAAATAGATTCGCTCAAAAAGGACTCCAGAAGATGTTAATCGTAAATAAGAAGATTTGTTACGGAGAAAAAGAAAGATAGATTCGTATTCACATACATAAAAATTATATAGGAACAGGAAAAATCTTGGATTACTTTTTGAAAAAGTAGAAATCCATTTTTTTTTAGTAATAATACTATTCCAATTACAATACTCATAAAGAAAGAGCCTTAATAAATGAAAAGAGGAGGCATCTTTCACCCAGTATCGAAGGGTTTGAACCAATATTTCCAGATGGATAGGGTAGGGTATTCGTACATCTGACACATAATTTAAATATGGAAATATTTCCTCAAAAAAAGGAAATATTGAATGAATTGATCGTAAATTATAAGATTTTACGATTTCTGCCTCCTCTAAGGAAGAGATTAATTGTAGGGAAAATGGAATTTCCACACTGACGGCAAACCCCTCTGATATTATTTGAGAATACAAATTCTTGTTGTACCCCCAAAATGGATTTTTGTTAGAATCATTAGCAGAAATAATCAAATGATTCTGTTGATACATTCGAGTAATTAAACGTTTTACAATTAGTAAACTATATTTATTGTCATAACCTAGATTTTCCAACAAAATGGAGCTATTCAAACCATGATCATAAGCAAGTGCATAAATATACTCCCGAAAAATAAGTGGGTATAGGAAGTCATGTTGGCGAGATCTATCTAGTTCTAAATATGCTTGAAATTCCTCCATTTTTGAAATTCGATTTGGGCCAAGGATCGAGGATTTATTGGGTTATCAAATGATACATAGTGCGATACAGTCAAAATAGGGTATTCTATTCTAATAAAAATGGAATAGATGCCTAGAAAACAAGTAAGACTCATCAACGGACTCTCTCTACTCGGTTTTTCCATCTAATTGTTTTATGTTCGTTCTAGGATAACAAGATAGTTAGAAATCCTTTATTTTCTCAAGCCAATCGCTCTTTTGATTTTGGAAAAAAGAATCTCTTTATCAATATACTCTTTCTTCTACACATTTATTGCCACCCCATAATAGAATGGAGAATAGCTAATAGTTAGGACTCATAACAAAAATCAATAATCCATTCATGGGAAAAGCTTTTCCCGCATCAAGTACTAATATCTTTTTTAACGTATAATTAGATGGGGTAATCATTCAAATTCAAAACGAAAGCTCGTTGCTTTTTGTTTCCCTATAATTGGAGCCGCCAAACTCTATCCATTTATTAATTCAACCCAACGGTGAATTTCTTTTGTTCCGAGCCAAGAATTCAAACAAGGATTTGGGCTCGATCCAATAACAATGAAATATTCTTAGAATTCTCTATTGATACGACATGCTGCTTTTTCCATTCATTCCTTTCTGGATCAGTCGTGGTTTTACAAACTCTACCGATGGTATGGACGAATCCATTGCTTCATAGAAATGTGTAAAAAATTGAGTCGCACTTAAAAGCCGAGTACTCTACCATTGAGTTAGCAACCCTAATAAAATAAACTAAAAAAAATAGGATGTGTAGATACAATCGCAATCAAAATAAATAAAAAGATTGAATTGGATAATAAAAAAAATATTCCATTAAAATGGAAAATTCAAATTGAAAGAAAAAAAATGAAAAATGTCGAAGTCGAATCGATTCTGAACATAAAAATGAACAGATCCGATGAAAATACAAGAAATTTTCTCAGATAAAAAAAGGGAATCACAATTTATAGACCACCTCCTTGTTTCCTATGTTATACATTATTTTCATTTTCTTTATTAATTTATATTAAGTAATTTATATTATATTAAGAGATTTTATTAGATTTATTATATTATATATTATTTATATTATTAGAATATATTATTAGAATCTAATATCTATATCTATTTTCGATTCGAATATATTCTAAATTTATTAATTTATTATTCTTTTGTTTTTGTTATTTATTTAATATATTCTATTTCTTTAATTAAAAAGAAACTTCTTTTCTTCTTTATTTTATATCACAGAAAATACAACGAACTCATCCATTTGATGAAGTAAAAAAAAACAAAATCATATGGAAGGGGAATAAATAGATCCATTTATTCACGATCGGATTATATTTGTTTGATACACTGTTGTCAATATTAATGTTGAAAAAAGAATACAATGGAGAAGATAAACAAATCATAAACTTAAATATTAAATACCAATTGAATTTAATTCAAATTAATAATAACAAAGTAAAGTAATAAATACTAAGAAATACAAATAATAATAAAATAAAGTAAATAAAAAAACTAAGCAATTATGTTGTATTAACACTACATAAATAATCGACATAAATACAAAAGAGACGTATGCAAAAATTAAGGAAAAAAGTAGAGATCGGGTTTATTCAATCAAAAATATAATAATTCAATCAATATAATATAAATAGAATAAGAAAGCTTAACCTAACCCCCCTTTCTTTTTTAATTTCTTCAGAAAATTCCAACAAAAAACACCTCATTGAGGGTAATGTTTATTTATAGACCCAATTACTTCATTTATTACTTCATTTATTCATTTGTCCATTTTTTTATGTTATATTATTTATATCAATAAAAATGGATTTTTGTAGTTATAGAAAACAGCATTCTATTCTATGGCAGCAATAATAAATCAAAAATTAGGTATGAATAGAGCAAGAGAGCGGGGGGGATAAGAGAGAAAAGGATTATATAAATCTATATATAAGTCATCCACACCCTCTTTTATTTATTTATTTATTTCATTAATTGAATTTGGTTTGTTGATTAGGACAAAGTTCCATAAAAACACCCGCCTTTTTTGAAATATCCTGAACAGTTCCTGTGGGTTGAGCGCCTTTTTCAAGGAAATATAGAATAACAGGAATATTTAAATAGGTTTGATTTTTTATCGGATCATAAAAACCCACTCTCCGAAGATCTCTCCCCTCTCTTCGGGATCGAACATCAATTGCAACGATTCGATAAACGGCTCATTGGGATAGATATAGATAAACAATACACCCCCCCTAGAAACGTATAAGAAGTTTTCTCCTCGTACGGCTCGAGAAAATTAGAGATTATGTCTATGTATAAAATTTTGATGTCAAATAGATCCATAAAATCATCAAATCAATTAAACTATGATTTAAATTAAATACTTTTTTCTTATTCTTTCCCGAAAAAGAATCACTCGTATTCGCAACCTCATAACTCAAGTTGGATAACTCTCAAATAACTCAAAGGAAAACAAAACCTTTAGTTAGGTATTTTATTTCATTTATTGAGCGGTCTCTACCCCCCTTTCTTGTCTGTCTCCTTTAGAATCTATTTTTCGTCTTCAGTCTAATATAGTTGTTGAGACAATTGAAAATGGTATTTACTTGTTCCATGATCCGTTAGCTTTTCCTTGAATCATTGGGTTTAGACATTACTTCGAGGATCTTTAATCGTTTCAAAAATGGCAGCAACATACCAATTCTTTTTCTTTCCATCAAAGAATCATACAAATAGATGGTTGATTCCCACAGATCCACTTTTGATCGAAATAGTTTTACCAATTCCAACAAATTTGACTTTTTTTGAAACTTGCTCGAATTGGATCCTTTCGATTTCTATATCGAAAATATACTTACGAAGTTGTTCTAACTTATTAATTTTCACTAACCCTAGAAACTTGCCCCTGAGAAATGAATCAACTCAAGCTCCATCATGTACTATTTCCATCATCAACCCCTCTTCCCCCCCCAAAAAAAATGAATTCGAGTGGAACAGAACAAACGATGTCGAGCCAAGAGCACCCTCATTTCTATATAATAGAAAAATGGTGGATGTAAGAATCCACAGCTAATCTAATCATGTCTTTCAAGTCGCACGTTGCTTTTTACCACATCGTTTCAAACGAAGTTTTACCATAACATTCCTATAGTTTGTAGCCGGTATGTAATTGATTCAATTATGAAATCATGAATAGTCATTGATTCAATCGATACATAATAATCCATATTTTTTCCTTCTATATGAATGGAAAATTTCTAAAGTAAAGAAGTATCAACAAAAATTCAAATTAACTCGATATTGTAGGAATCGAATTTCTATTCTTAGAAAAGAAAAATCGATCGAATTTGTCTAAATTTAGAAATTGAAATTTCAAATTTCTTAATAAATATTCTAAATTCTAATTATAATTAGAGAGAATATTTTATTGAATTTTTTTAATTTTTTTATATTTAAATATACTATTATATTTAAATATACTATATTAATTTAAATATATATTATTTTATATATTTATATTATATTAGAATTTCATATTTATTTCTAATATTTATTTCATTTCTTTTTAATTTCTTAATTTATTTAATATTTTCTTTTCTATATAAATGAAATATATTTTTATTAGATATTAGAATAATATATTCTATATTATACATCTTTAATATACAATAACACGAATAAAAAACAAAAAAACGAAGTTCTTTTTTGAATCTAGATCTTCAAAGTGACGCGATTTAGAGACGAATCATTAAAAAACAAAAAGAAGAATCACATTATACCCAATAAATATTATATACTCTTAAACAGAAGGTTTCTCAAAAGAGGGCAATCTTTATTCTGATATACAATTTGTATTCAGATATGATATATATCATGAATATTCAGATATGATATATATCATGAATGTATATGCTCTGGGACGGAAGGATTCGAACCTCCGAATAGCGGGACCAAAACCCGTTGCCTTACCGCTTGGCCACGCCCCATTTCTATTTCTATTCGACACTAATAAACACTATTATTGGTATTGGTTGTTCGTCAATTCCAGTCCAAATATCTAAATATCTATAGAATAAATTGTTGCTAGAATTTTGATATGTCTAGATATCGAATTAAACGGAAATTTTGGATCATTCCATATAATTCAATTAAGATATTACATGAAAGTATGATTTCTTCTATTTTCTTTTTATTTCTATTTTATTTCAGAATGGAAAGATTTTGAATTGGATAAGTTAAAATCAAAGAAGGATTTTTGGGGTCCACTTTTTTTTATTTGATTCATCATTTTATTCGTAATTAATTCGATTTTTTTCTTATTTTTATTTGGATTTTAAATTTTTTTGATTTATTATAATAGATATAATAAATCATAAATATAATAAATCATAAATGAAATAAATAAAAAAAAAAAACGAGATTAATAAATTAATAATTCATTTATTATTTATTATCAAATTATTATTATAAAATTAAGAATATATTATATATTAATAAGAATATTAACTTAATCTTAATTAATTTCACTCACAAAAAGAAAAAATACAATTATCTTAAAGAACAAAATGTTTGTTATGCTTAATATCTTTAGTTTGGTCTGTATTTGTATTAACTCCGCCCTTTATTCAAGTAGTTTTTTCTTCGCGAAATTACCTGAAGCCTACGCTTTTTTGAATCCAATTATTGATATTATGCCAGTAATACCTGTACTCTTTTTTCTCTTAGCTTTTGTTTGGCAAGCTGCTGTAAGTTTTCGATGAAATCTTTAATTTGAATACTGTTCTAGAAAAATTCAGAATTTATTCGAAAAAAGAAATTCGAACATTTTAACAATTTAAATTTATAAGATCAAATAAGTTTTACAGTGTGAATCCGCGATTCAAATATGGAAATTCTTTTATAGACAAGAAAAATCTGGACCATCCCATTTCCTCATTCTTACATTTTTTCCATTGAAAAATCCTATTATGAGTCCCCCACCAATATCTAATTATGGATATGAAAGAAAATTTTTAGTAATAAAGGAATCGACTCTTATTACAAATAAATTTCCGAAAAGTTTTTTCTATTTCTCGAAATCACTTCATTTCTTAGTATCAAAAGAAACATAATGTGTAGTATAGGAGAATCTATTCTCTTTCTTTTTTTTTAATGATCTTGGAGATTCTGTAATGCTTACTCTAAAACTATTTGTTTACACGGTAGTGATATTCTTTGTTTCTCTTTTCATCTTCGGATTTCTATCTAACGATCCAGGACGTAATCCGGGACGTGAAGAATAAAGAATATGATTCTTTTGTTTTCTGTGTTTTCCTTGCTTGTGCTTGATTTTGAAATATTCTTATTATCTATTTTACATCTTTAACTATTAAATTAATAAACTATTACTAAGATTAATAAGTAAATAATAATAAGAAATTGAATAAAAAAGAAAAGTGAATCGTTAATATAAATAAAAAATCAAACAAACAAAGAAAAGAAACAAAAGAGGCTCTGTTCTATAAATTCAAAAGGTAAATAAAATACCAAATCATCGACGGAAACGGAAAGAGAGGGATTCGAACCCTCGGTACGAAAAATTCGTACAACGGATTAGCAATCCGACGCTTTAGTCCACTCAGCCATCTCTCCCCAATTGAAAAGGGTTCTTCTTTTTATTTATATCTTATCTCTCTTTGAATTTTTCTATTTTATATTCTTTATTGTATCTTTATTCTATAATATAATAAATAAATTAATATAAATATATTATAAATATATTATATTCTATATTTAATATTTATTGATATTTATTGAATATTTAAATAATATTAAAGAATATAAATATAAGAATATATATGTATTCTTATTTTATCTTATTCTATTTCTTTATTAGAATCAAATTCTTAGAGATTATTATAAAAAAAGACTTGTTTTTCAGCCCGGCCAGGTCAGGACCTAGCCGGGCCTTTTTTGTTCCCATGAATCCTGGATAAAAATTATTTATTTGATCTGAAAAAAAATACTTGTTATTGAAACAAGATCAAACATAAGAATGTCATTTCTTATTACTCTTTCTTTTTTTCCGGTAAAGTATCTAAAAGAAAAAAAAGAATGGAACTAAGGATTCTTGCACAATGCATTTTTATGTTATGGCTTAAGTATAAGTAGTTTTGTCGAGATGTAGCTGTCAAAACACCTTTATTAGCAAAACAAGATCCAAAAATGAAATGAGTCCTCTTTTCTTAATTTCATTAGATCCCCTTACGAAACACGTCAACACTATAATTTTGATGATTCTTTTATGATCCTATTTCTGATTCCCTTGTTGGACAAAAGGTCCATTTTTATACAATAATCGCATTGGAGCGGGTA